CTGAACTTCCTTTTGGTTCTCCCCGAAAAAGACCTTCTTTTTTTGATCCCATTTTTAAAGAACTCAAAAAAAAAATTACAAAATTGAAAAAGAAATATTTTCTAGTTTTAAGAGTTTTAAAGGGAAGAACAAACTTTTTTCTAACAGTCTCAAAAGAAACAAAAAATTGGGTCATCAAAAGTGTTCTATTTATAAAAAGAATAAGAAAAGTACTTTCAAAAGTAAATCAAATTCTGTTATTTAGATTGAGAGAAGTATATGAATTAAGTGAAACTAAAAAAGAAAAAGATTCGATAATCAACAATCAGATAATTCATGAATCGTTTAATCAAATTCGATCTACAGATTGGACAAATTATTCCCTGACAGAAAAAAAACTGAAGGATCTGACTGATAGAACACGCACAATTAGAAATCAAATAGAAAAAATTACAAACGACAAAAAAAAAGTAACTCCAGGAATAAATATTAATTCTAACAAAACAACTTATAATGCCAAAAGACTAGAATCACTAAAAAATATTTGGCAAATATTAAAAAGAAGAAATGCTCGATTAATCAGTAAATTACATTATTTTATAAAAATTTTCATTGAAAGAATCTACATAGATGTCTTTCGGTGTATCATTAATATTCCCCAAATCAATATACAACTTTTTCTTGAATCAACAAAAAAAATGATTGATAAATACATTTACACTAATGAAACAAATCAAGAAAGAATTAATAAAACAAATCAAAATACAATTCACTTTATTTCGACTATAAAAAAGTCACTTTATAATATTAGTAATAGTAAAAGGAATTCACCTATTTTTTGTGACTTATCCGCCTTGTCACAAGCATATGTATTTTACAATTTATCCCAAACCCACTTGGATAAATTAAGATCTGTTCTTCAATATCACGGAACATCTTTTTTTCTTAAGACTGAGATAAAGGATTCTTTTGGAACACAAGGAATAATTCATTCTGAATTAAGATATAAGAAATTTCGGAGTTATGGAGCGAATCAATGGAAAAACTGGTTAAGAGGTCATTATCAATACGATTTATCTCAGATTAGATGGTCTAGATTAATCCCACAAAAATGGCGAAATAGAGTCAATCAATGTCGTACAGCTCAAAAGAAAGATTTAAAGAAATGGAATTCATATGAAAAAAACCAATTACTTTATTACAAAAAACAAAAAAATTCTGAAGTATATTCATTATCGAATCAAAAAGATAATTTTCAAAAATACTTTAAATATGATCTTTTATCATATCAATCTATTAATTATGAAACTAAGAGGAACTCATATATTTCTGTTTATGGATCACCATTACAAGTAACTACGAATCAAAAGATTTCTTATAATTACAACACACCTAAAGGCAAATTATTTGATAAATGGGGGGGTATTCCTATCAATAATTATCTAGGAAGAGGTGATATTATGTATATGGAAAAAAATCCAGATAGAAAATATTTTGATTGGAAAATTATCAAGTTTTGTCTTAGAAAAAAAGTCAATATTGAGGCCTGGATCAAGATCGATTCCAACAGTAATAAAAAAACTAAGATTGGAACTAATAATTACCCAATAATTGATAAAATTGATAAGAAAGGTCTTTTTTATCTTACAATTCATCAAGATCTAGAAATCAATCCACCCAATCATAAAAAAATCTTTTTTGATTGGATGGGAATGAATGAAGAAATACTAAATTGTCCTATATCCAATCTGGAACTTTGGTTCTTCCCCGAATTTGTGCTACTTTATAATGCATATAAAATGAAACCATGGATTATACCAAGAAAATTACTTCTTTTAAATTTGAATATAAATGAAAATGTTAGTGAAAATAAAAACGTCAATGGAAAGCCAAAAGGGAATTTTTTTATACCATCGAATGAAGAAAAAAAATCTTTTGAATTAAAGAATCGAAATCAAGAAGAAAAAGAACCCGCAGATCGACGAGATCGTGGTTCAGATGCACAAAACCAAAGAAATCTTGGATCCCTTCTCTCAAACCAACAAAAAGATATTGAAGAAGATTATGCGCGATCAGACATGAAAAAACGTAAAACGAAAAAACAATACAAGAGCAACACGGAAGCAGAACTAAATTTCTTCCTGAAACGATATTTGCTTTTTCAATTGAGATGGGACGATGCTTTGAATCAAAGAATGATCAATAATATTAAGGTATATTGTCTCCTGCTTAGACTGAGAAACCCAAGAAAAATTACTATATCCGCTATTCAAAGAAGAGAAATGAGTCTGAATATAATGCTGATTCAGAAGAATTTACCTCTTACAGAATTGATGAAAAAAGGGATATTGATTATCGAATCGGTTCGTCTGTCTGTAAAAAATGATGGACAATTTATTATGTATCAAACCATAGGTATTTCATTGGTTCATAAGAGTAAACGCCAAATTAATCAAAGATATCGAGAACGAGGATATGTTGATAAGAAGAATTTTGATGAATCTATTTCAAAACATCAAAGAATGACTGGAAATAGAGATAAAAATCATTCGAATTTACTTGTTCCTGAAAATATTTTATCATCTAGACGTCGTAGAGAATTGAGAATTTTAATTTGTTTCAGTTCAACGAATAAAAATGGTGTGAATAGAAATCCGGTATTTTGTAACGAGAACAACGTAAAAAACTGGAGTCCATTTTTGGATGAAAGTAAACATCTTGATAGTGATAAAAATGAATTAATTCAATTAAAGTTCTTTCTTTGGCCGAATTATCGATTAGAAGATTTAGCTTGTATGAATCGCTATTGGTTTGATACGAATAATGGCAGTCGTATCAATATGTTAAGACTACGTATGTATCCACGATTGAAAATTGGTTAATGGTAATACCGTATTTTTCCTATATATCCTATACCGTATATGGTATATGAAAGTAAACAGATGTACACATACCTTGTCTTACATCCCATTCTAATATACATCAATAAAGTATCAATTAGATAAAAAGTGAATTGAATCAACAAAATCTTCTTCATTTTCGGTTTAAATATAAATTATTCGCTTTTGTGAGTGCAAAAACGTACCATCCTTTTGTATCCCTATTCGAATCCAATTTGATTAATTCATTTTAATTGATAAAATTAGGAGTCGATAAAGAAATTAAGATCATTATGTATATCACATTCAAATTACTGGCATTATTATTTCTGATCGATAAAATTACATATCTGTAAAGTAAAAAAAGGAGGAGGAAATTCTTTTATGGTCAAAAATTCATTCATTTCCGTTACTTCACAAGAAGAAAAGAAAGAAAACAGGGGGTCTGTTGAATTTCAAGTAGTCAGTTTTACCAATAAGATACGGAGACTTACTTCACATTTGGAATTGCACAAAAAAGACTATTTATCTCAAAGAGGTCTACGGAAAATTCTGGGAAAACGTCAACGGCTATTGGCTTATTTGTCAAAAAAAAATAGAGTACGTTATAAAGAAATAATTGGTCAGTTGGATATTCGAGAGATAAAAACTCGTTAATTTGAAGAATCTTTTTGATCGTTTAAATTTTGATGAACTTCTTTTTTTTCACTTTCAGCAATTCATGGAAGAATGAATGGGGAAAAACCTATGACTGCACCAGCTACAAGAAAAGACCTCATGATAGTCAATATGGGTCCTCACCACCCATCAATGCATGGTGTTCTTCGACTCATCGTTACTCTAGATGGTGAAGATGTTATTGACTGCGAACCAATATTGGGTTATTTACACAGAGGAATGGAAAAAATTGCAGAAAACCGAACAATTATACAATATTTGCCTTATGTAACACGTTGGGATTATTTAGCTACTATGTTCACAGAAGCAATAACTGTAAATGCACCAGAGCAGTTAGGCAATATTCAAGTACCTAAAAGGGCGAGCTACATCAGAGTCATTATGTTGGAGTTGAGTCGTATAGCTTCGCATTTGTTATGGCTTGGCCCTTTTATGGCAGATATTGGGGCACAGACCCCCTTCTTCTATATTTTTCGAGAACGAGAATTGATATATGACCTATTCGAAGCTGCCACCGGTATGCGAATGATGCATAATTATTTTCGTCTCGGAGGAGTAGCTGCTGATCTACCTCATGGATGGATAGATAAATGTTTAGATTTTTGCGATTATTTTTTAACAGGGGTTGCTGAATATCAAAAGCTTATTACACAGAATCCTATTTTTTTAGAACGAGTTGAAGGAGTAGGCATTATTGGCGGAGAAGAAGCAATAAATTGGGGTTTATCAGGACCAATGCTACGAGCTTCCGGAATACAATGGGATCTTCGTAAAGTTGATCATTATGAGTGTTACGACGAATTTGATTGGGAAGTACAATGGCAAAAAGAAGGGGATTCGTTAGCTCGTTATTTAGTACGAATCAGCGAAATGACAGAATCTATAAAAATTATTCAACAGGCTCTAGAAGGAATTCCAGGGGGGCCCTATGAGAATTTAGAAATCCGACGCTTTGATAGAGTAAGGGATCCCGAATGGAATGATTTTGATTATCGATTCATTAGTAAGAAACCTTCTCCGACTTTTGAATTATCACAGCAAGAACTTTATGTAAGAGTCGAAACCCCAAAAGGAGAATTGGGAATTTTTCTGATAGGAGATCAGAGTGTTTTTCCCTGGAGATGGAAAATTCGCCCACCCGGTTTTATCAATTTGCAAATTCTTCCTCAGTTAGTTAAAAAAATGAAATTGGCTGATATTATGACGATACTAGGTAGCATAGATATCATTATGGGAGAAGTTGATCGTTGAAATGATAATTGATACAACAGAAGTACAAGCTATCAATTCTTTTTCCAGATTGGAATCCTTACAAGAGGTCTATGGGATCATATGGATGCTTGTCTATATTTTGACTACTGTATTAGGAATCACAATAGGTGTACTAGTAATTGTTTGGTTAGAAAGAGAAATATCTGCAGGGATACAACAACGTATTGGACCTGAATACGCCGGACCTTTAGG